GATTGAGAATTGTATCTGTGGCTACTGCTGTTTTGCCAGTCTGTCTGTCCCCAATAATTAACTCTCGCTGACCGCGCCCTATGGGGATCATCGAATCGATAGCAATAAGCCCTGTTTGAAGGGGTTCATACACGGAACGCCTGGAAATTATACCCGGAGCAGGAGATTCAATTAAGCGAGATTCCGAAGCGACAATTTCGCCTCTCCCATCAATAGGTTTAGCGAGAGCATTTATAACACGACCCAAGTAAGCCTCGCTCACGGGTATCTGAGCAATTCTTCCTGTTGCTTTTACAAAACTTCCCTCTTGTATCATCAATCCATCGCCCATTAATACAATCCCAACATTTTTGGATTCCAAATTCAGAGCAATACCTCTAGTCCCTTCTGCAAATTCGACTAATTCACCTGACATTATTTCACCAAGACCTATAATACGAGCAATCCCATCCCCCACTTGAACTACGCGACCGATATTCTCAATTCCTACTTTTCTATTATATTGTTCAATACGTTCGCGGAGAATTTTATGAATTTCGTCGACTCGAAGGGTTGCCATTAGTGTTTCTTGAATCTTTTTTTCGGAAGCAAGGGGAAAAATAATGCCTAAATTATAAATGAAAGTAGAAGTTCAAGGCCTAATAAATTTAAATTATCTCTTCCATTCTATGGCCCCTAGAATGCCAATATTAGCACGAATCGTACGGAAATGTAACTCGGTATTCAAACAACTATTCAGGGTTCCTAGAGCTCCTTGTACGGCTTGTTGGAAAACCCGTTGTCGGACCTGATTCATCGCTCTTTGTTTTTCAAAATAAAGGGTTTCATTTTTAGACTTTTCTAATTGTTCCAAACTCATAGAAGTAGCATTAATCAAATTTGCTTTTTCTCGTTCTATCTCAGAGTATCCATTCATCCGATATTCATCTGCTTCTAGTTCGACTTTCTGTAATCGAAGCCGAGCCTTTTCGAGTTGTTCAAGGGTCCCTCTACGCAATTCTTCCGAATTTCGAATAGTACTTAAGATCCTCTGTTTTCGATTATCTAATAAATCTTTTAATGAAAGTAGATTATCTTGCTATTAAGTTTACAACTTTTATGATCTCTTCCCGAACCAAACATGAATCTTTCGATTCATTTGGCTCTCACGCTCCTTTTTTTCTTTTTTGCTATGTATTTTGGTTATTTCCATATCTTTTTTTATGTAATGAGCCTATCCTCTTTTCTCTTTGTATTTCAATATACCAAAACGTATATAAGACTAGATAAATATTAAGAGGACTCTTCCGACTAGATAAAAATCTATCATGGTCAGCAAAGTTGTTTCTTTATTTGTGTTTGCTCTGTTAGTTAACAATTTCATTAAGAAAAACGAAGTAAATAAATGGAAAATGAAAATTGCTAGAATTATTTATCTTTCCTTAAATCCAAAAAATTTCTCTTTTTTTTATACACAGGTCGTCGATTCGGCATTGGAAAAAGGGCAAGGTGCCCTTCTAGTAAATAGTTCCTTTTTATCGATATGAGTGTTCTATATCAGATAAATTCTACACTAGCTATTTCCGGTTTAAAGCATTTGGATACTAATAAAGCATTTCGATACTAATATAGTTGTAGAAAGAGTACCCCTTTTTGCCTGGACTTCAAGCAGTTTAGCTTTAACCGTGTTAATGGTCTCACATTATTGGTCTATAGAGAATCAAAGTAAATTTACCAATGAGTCGCGAAATGCTATGGTTCTTCCATATGATTTCTGAAGTTATTCAGAAGTAATTCGTGGAGATCGTGCACCTTTTCTTATTTATCCCAAAACAAAAATAATTCTAAAGTGCAGCCGGATAGATCCAATCTATTCTTGAAATAGACAACTCGCACACACTCCCTTTCCAAAAAAAATCAATACGCCAACCACTACAGTTAGATTTATTAGATTTGTTGCTAAAATATCGGTATTAAGCCCGAAACTCCCGGCGAATGGCCAGTGAGCTAAAAAAACAAAAGAATGGGTTACAGTTTTCATATGCTCTCCTCTTATAGATAGGACGAACAAAGAAGAAAGTTTTTCGATCACTTACTTCACTCGCCCTTTTTTATAGGTTTTTTTAATGCAATTTTTTTAGTGCAAATAGATTCAATCTAATAATTTCTTTTAGATTAAGTCTTAGGTCTCGTTTGACCTGTGAAAGGTCTCCTTTGTTAAAATGTTCCCAAAATTCCTAAAATAAAAGGAAAAAGACTTTCCACTATCCTAAACTAAGGACGGGAAGGAAAAGGGCGAGCATATCTTCTACCTAAATTGATCATGCTCAAATCAACCCTTCCCGGAGTATTGTCTGTCCCAGTCCCAATAAAAAAAATTCCTGAAATAATAAAAATAAAAAAAAGTATTGATATACTTGGAATTAGAGAAGCAAATACCAATTTACTAAAAAAAGAAAAAAGTATCTAATTTAAAGGACTTATTTTCTTTTTTAGGATTAAACAAAAGGGTTCGCAAATAAAAGCGCTAGTGCCACAACCAGTCCATAAATTGTTAAAGCTTCCATAAAAGCTAGACTAAGCAATAAAGTACCTCGAATTTTCCCTTCTGCTTCTGGCTGTCTCGCAATACCCTCTACAGCTTGTCCTGCAGCAGTACCTTGACCAACTCCAGGCCCGATAGAAGCAAGCCCTACAGCCAATCCAGCAGCAATAACGGAAGCAGCAGCAATTAGTGGATTCATGGTGAGTTCCTCGTGTCAAAAAAAAAAATGGTTAAGGATACAATCAACCACGAAATTATTACTTTTAACTTCTAAGCTCTATTTATAACTAAAAAGTACAAATTCAAATGATAATCTAAATCATCCGAACTACTTCGGGATCTCTTTTTGGTTTCTAATCATTAGAGGTTTGTGTAAATCCATTTTGGTTTCTAATCATTAGAGGTTTGTGTAAATCCATATGCTTTTCATTATTCTATTTCTCTTTCTTTCCAACCAACCACCTTTTCATTCCATCTTTTTTTACTCTTCAATATCCTTGAGTTCCCATTTTTTCCCTTCATCTAATCCATAATAAAAGACGAAATACAGGAAGAACCCCTATTGAAATCGAACTAATCCAAATCCAATAGGAATCAAATCAAGATATACAATTGATAACAATATGCTGCATAGAACTGGATATGGAATCTAATTCCGTAATTCCATCTTAGAAATAAATAAAATCCTATATACATTTGTTTCTTCTATTTTGTTTGCATATTTTCTTATTTTCAATTGAATCCAATTCCAAAACCATTCCTTAGAAAGACGCACAAAAGATGACTGTCTTATAGACATTAAGGATATAGATCTAACCGGATTTCGTCCCCCCTGAATGCATATATAATTTAACAATTCCGTAATCGTAATATAGTCTATTTTCTCTCCTACAACTCTAGGTTATCCATTCATACGCATTTCGAACTAGTTAGTTTTCTAACCAGGAGGATTATCTGCAACCATGCATGAATTGGGCTAAGCTAAAAAAAAAACTATTTCGAAAATTAGTCAATTCAATGATGACCTTCCATGGATTCACCTATATAGGCTGCGGCTAACGTTGCAAAAATAAGAGCTTGAATACCGCTTGTAAATAATCCAAGAAACATGACCGGTATAGGGACTACTAAGGGGACTAAAGAAACAAGAACAACAACGACTAATTCATCCGCCAATATATTTCCGAAAAGTCGAAAACTAAGCGATAATGGTTTTGTGAAATCTTCTAGGATGTTAATTGGTAAAAGGATTGGGGTTGGTTTAATATATTTCTCGAAATAACTCAATCCTTTTTTGCTAAGACCCGCATAAAAATATGCCGCTGATGTGAGTAAAGCTAAAGCAACAGTAGTATTTATATCATTGGTGGGCGCTGCTAATTCCCCATGGGGTAACTCTAGAATTTTCCAAGGTAAAAGAGCACCCGACCAATTCGAAACAAAAATAAAAAGGAACATAGTTCCAATAAAGGGAACCCAGGGCCCATATTCTTCTCCAATCTGAGTTTTGCTCAAATCTCGAATAAACTCAAGGACATATTCAAAGAAATTCTGACCGTCGGTTGGGATGGTTTGTGGATTCCGAACAGCTATGATAACTGAACCTAGCAAGATAGTAATTACGACCCAAGAAGTGATGAGTACTTGGGCATGAATTTGGAAACCCCCTATTTGCCAATAGAAGTGTTGGCCTACTTCTACGCCTGATATATCATACAACCCTTTGAGTGTTTTAAGGGAACATGGTGTAATATTCATATTGTCCTCTGATAAAAATTGAACTTCAAAAAAGGAATTCTTTTGATTCAACCATCTCTTTCTCAACTCAGCAACTTGAAGTATTAATCTTATATTTAGGATACCAAGAAATCACATCAAATGATAATATATAGCAATACCTTCTAATATATATCAATATTCCCCTTCTTTTATCTATGCAAAACAAAAAAAAATAGTAACTGATCCCATAAATCTACGTAGTTGCTTAAGAATTCACTATTCTTCTTAATCTTAATCAATGATTTCTTATATGGAGAGAACGGCCCTCACAAATTGCAAATACTAATTTGTTAAGAATCAATCGAATTGAAGTCATAGTGTCATCGTTGGCAGGAATCGATATATTCGCGAGATCTGGGTCACAATTTGTATCGACTAAAGAAATAGTAGGAATCCCCAAAATGGCGCATTCCCGAAGAGCTATATACTCTTTTTGCTGATCAAGGACGATTACAATGTCAGGCAACCTCGTCATATATTTAATCCCGCCAAGATATCTTTGCAAGGTAGATAATTTTCTCCTTAAGATTGCCACATCTCTTTTTGGGAGATGGTGGAATTTTCCCATCTTTTCTTCCGCTCTTAAGTCTCTAAATTGAGAAAGTCTAGTTTTGGTAATCGACCAATTCGTTAACATACCACTGAACCACTTTTTATTAACATAATGACAACGAGACCTTATTGCAGCTGATGCTACTAAATCTGCTGCTCTTTTTTTGGTACCAACAATTAAGAAGCTTTTTCCCTGACTTGCTGCATCAAAAACTAAATCACAAGCTTCTGATAAAAAACGAGCCGTTCTAGCGAGATTTGTAATATGAGTACCTTTACGCTTTGCCGAGATGTAAGGGGCCATTTTAGGATTCCATTTCTTAATACCATGACCAAAATGAACTCCTGCTTCTATCATCTCTTTCAAATTTATGTTCCAATATCTTCTTGTCATTTTTTCCACACTTACTTTTTTTCTTTTTTTCGTCTTACTATTACAGAATTGATTTCTTTTTGAAGATTAAGAAAGAGCCGAAATATCTTGAAATAAATAATAATTGTTCCGATGGAACCTTCTACTCAGAATTGGCCATTGATACATGATATAAACACAGCCTTAATAAATTACTTCTTTTATTTTTATTTAGTAAAATGTGAAAATACAAAATCTAAAATCAGACCTATTAGCATTCTAAGGTCAAAAGTATAGTTTCAATTAAAGTAAAAAAATCTGCTTTATATGCTTTATATATCCTTATAAATCATATAAATGGCAGTAAACGGGGGTTCTGATGTCTCATAGAAATTGTTTGTTACATCAGAATCAGAAGAAACTAATTCTGTATGGAGAAACAAAATATCTCTAGTTTCCGACGTGAATATATTTTTTTTTTGAATTTCGAAATAAAGGTTCTTGTCTTGTGGGAAACGATGCACAAATTTTTGGAATCCGGTACCAACGGGTATAATTCCCCCCAAAACTACGTTTTCTTTCAGCCCTTTCAACCAATCAATACGACCTCGTAGGGCAGCTTTTGCTAAAACTCGAGCAGTTTCTTGAAAACTTGCTTCAGATATGAAACTTTGGGTATTCAGGGAAGCCCTTGTTATTCCCAATAAGATTGCCCGATAATAGATCGATTCATCCAAAGCTCGCCCTGCTCGTTCCGCTCGTAATAGTCCTATTAATTCCCCAGGTAAAAAAACATTAGACATTCCATCTTCGGAAACCCGTACTTTTGATGTTACTTGGCGTATAATAATCTCTATATGTCTATTATGGATCTGTACCCCTTGGGATCGATAAACCTTTTGGATCTTATTAACCAAAGAGATACGACTTTGGGCGATGGTTAGCTCAGCTCCAATCAAGAATCCCCAGGGAACCCCAAGAATTCTTGGTATACGTTCATTCCAATCCTCAATTCTCCTTTCGAGATTCGGCGATAGTGAATCAATTGAGCGCGCTTCGAATATTTGTTCTACTTTTGGAAGACCTTGTGTTATATCACTAGATCTCGATTTTTCATATATAAAAGTAACTAACCTATCTCCTTTGTAAAGGATTTTTCCATAATGACCATGAACAGTTGCTCCTATAGTGGCCAAATAAGGCTTAGCTGCTCTTATAACAAAGGAGTCCATATTAACAATGAAAATTTGACCTGATTTTTTTATGTGCGATTTAAATAGACATACATTTTCGCAAATAAATTGTCCAAGGTGAATTATTGCCAATGTTTCCTCCCATGAGTCATGATGGAGAAAGTGCCAATTCAAATGGAATGGATCCAACATGATGTTACTGTCGAAATTCGACATCTTTTTATTTTCATCTATTAAAGAGTATTTAAGTCCTTGAAGTACTTGTAAGGTTTGTTTCAAATTGTCAAGGAACAAGTATTTTTTTAACAAGATCTGATTATGTGTTAATAAATAGTAAGATGAAGAAAAATTCGATATACTAGGTACAATAGCGCCTAAGAGACCAAAAATATATCGAATAAGAATTCTAGGATTCGATTCTTTTACCGCATTGGGATATTTCGAATTCTTGAATAAACCAATTTGAGAACAGTTGGGTGCCGACAAAATCATCAAAGATGGGTATTTTTTATTTTGATTCAACAAGGTGCCAATAGCTTCTTGATGTTGGCTAAGTGATTGAATCTTCGCCTTGGAATAAAAGGAATTGGTATTGTTGTGATCTAACCTATTATTGGAAATCGGCCCTGCACTTGTCCTATCATACCTTCTTCTTGTATATGAAATAGGGGACTTGATTAACTCAATTCTTAGGAAATCGCGAATCAGATCATTTGTTCTTAACTCAACAAGGGAAGCACGAGCCCCCTCTTTTTCTTCTTGTTCCCAATTCACTACCAAGCAAGTTCGAACGAATTGACTATTCGTGTGATAAATTCTTTGAGTTAACTTGCTATTTTCATGAGAAATAAAATTGACAAGTCGAAGTTGGAGATTATCCTCTTCTTGCAAGAGATCTTGCGGGAAAAGTCTTGCTAGATTTTTCCCTTCGTCCATTTCATATGCGACTGCAGGTCGAACTGAAACAAAATACTTTTCCTTGCTTTTGAGAATTTTTTTCCGTTGAACATAAACCCAATTTTTTCTTTTTTTTGAGTCCTTAGAATCTTTTTTTTCTCTTTCTGGTGGTATCAAACTGGCGCCTAATATCTTATCCGCCTCTTCAGGAAAATGAATATGTCCGGAAAAGATTTTTAGTTCCGTATGGCTTTTTTTTCTCTTAACTCGGACCAATCCACCTAGTCTACTTCTTGTATTTTTTGTGAGTTGTGTATCCACTCCAATAATACTATTGTCAAGTACCTTTAGGGATGAGGATCTCGGCAAGATATGCAGTTCTTGAAGAATGAAAAAAAACCGATCTACTTCTTTTTGGTATTTTAGACTAAATTCTTTTGTTCCTCGATGCTCAAAAAAACCCTCCTTTTTTAAGATAGAATCTTCCTCTGGGTTCCCATATTCGTCCTCTGAGTCTTCCTCTGAGGCTTCTTGTAAAGCCCCATATTCGTTCTCTGAGCCATCTTCACGACTCCCATATTCTTCTTCCTCTAGAGTTCCATATTCGTCCTCTCGAATTTTATATTCGGTCTCTGGATTCCTATATTCTTTTTCTGAGTCTTTCTCTAGAGTCCTATATTCGTCCTCTAGGATCCCGTATTCATCTTCTAGGGTTTCATATTCGTCTTCTAGAGTCTTATATTCGTTCTCTGGGCTCTCATATTCATCCTCTGAGTCTTCCTCTAGAGTCCTATACTCTTCCTTTCGGGTCCTATACTCTTCCTCTCGGGTCCGATATTCTTCCTCTAGGGTCCTATATCGAAATTTAACAATTCCTGAACCCCTTTTATCTTTTCTGTATCCTGGATCGTCAAAATAAGCAAAAATAGTATTTCTACGTAAAACACCCATAAAGGGTATTTCAATCGAAATCCCCAAACAGGATATTAGCTCTTTTTCTTGTTCTTGATGATATTGTAATGGAATGACGAACCTATTTCTTCGCTTTTTCGCCAACAAATATGAATTATCTTGAAGAATAGACGGATAGACAAAATTCCAATGATTGTTGGACACGATTCGATCTGGCGTTAAATAATCAAGAATTTCCTTATCTTTTTTACCAAAAGTATCCAACAGTCTATGGCTTACTTGATCATTAGCCATTGGGAGGTCAAAGATATATCTTCCGTCAAGAGAAAAAGAATAAGTATTGATTTGATCTTGATCCTTGTGCAGCGAAAAGGATGCTATACTGGATCTGCACATACTTACTGACAATATCCATAAATGGCTTGTTTTTGGTAATCGACGAAGATTACCATATTGATATTCGGGCGCATGGTAAACATCAGTACTCCAGTGCATTTCCCCGTCTGATTCGGAATAAATATGTTTTTGTACCTTTTCTTTAAAATGCAAAGTGGATGTTCCGGCACGAATCTCCGCAATTACTTGTTCGGATTCTACATATTGATCATTTTGCACTAGAATCAAGCTTTTTAACGGAATATTCACAATATGTAGAATATCCTGACTCTGAATAGTTACACGCAAGTCTATATAGCATAGAAAAGCAGGCTGCCCATGACGGGTACGTGTGGGGTGAACCAAATTCTCCTTGAATTGGATTTTTCCATTCGAGGGGGATCGTACAAGGTCGGCAGTACCCCCTGTGAATACTCCACCAGTATGAAAAGTTCTTAATGTTAGTTGAGTCCCTGGCTCCCCAATTGATTGACCTGCAATAATACCTACAGCTTCCCCCAATTCGACCAGATCGCCATGAGTGGGACTCCGCCCATAACATAATTGACAGATCCAAGATGTGCTCCGGCAAGTAAAAGGGGTTCTAATATATATTGGTTGTGCTCGAAACGGTTGTGCTCGAAAGGCTGTTATGAATCGATTGACTAATCCAATTCCAATATCTTGATTTCGAGCAGCAATGCATCGTGAACCGATATATATATCGTCTGCTAATACACGACCAATTAGTGTTTGGACAAAAAGTTTTTCTGTCATCCCATTTTGAGGACTCACAGAAATACCTCGGATAGTACCACAATCTCTTCTACGCACAATAATATGTTGAACTACTTCAACAAGTCTGCGTGTAAGATATCCAGCATCCGCTGTTCGTACAGCAGTATCTACAACCCCTTTGCGGGCTCCGTAGCAGGAAATTATATATTCTGTCAAAGAAAGTCCCTCGCGTAAATTGCTTTGAATAGGTAAATCAATCATTTGTCCTTGAGGATCCGCCATTAACCCTCTCATCCCCACTAATTGGTGTACCTGAGATGCATTTCCTCTGGCTCCTGAAAAAGACATTAGATATACTGGATTAGAAGGATCCGTTAGCCGAAAATTCGAATTCATTTCTTGTTTCAAATATTCACTTGTAGCATACCATATTTCAACGGATTGGCGTAATTTTTCTACTGCGTGTACAGCCCCATAATAATAGTGTTTCTCCAAAAGAAAACTCTGTTGTTCCGCATCTTGGACTAACCATCCTTTAGAGGGTATTGTTAAAAGATCCTCGATTCCTAAAGAAATCGATGTAGTAGTGGCTTGATAGAAGCCCAGAGCCTTTAGTTGATCTAGTATATGGGATGTATATCCCATTCCGAAATGATCTATTAATCTGCTAATAAGTCGTTTCATAGCAGTTCCGTCTATCTCTTTATTATGAAAGACCAGGTTGGCCCGTTCGGCCATACATAAGTACCCCCCTTTTTTGACTGAGTAGGATTCGACAATTGCTGAGTAGGATTCGACAATAGGCTTGAGTCAGTGATTCGAAAACTTAATTTACCCCCTTTCCTCAATCTCAATCTGAATTTGCGCGGCAAAAAAGATGGTACTAGCGAAATCGGAATGCCCCCCGAAAGGGGCATCGCCGAATCTAACTTCCTTGTTTAGATTTAGATAGTGTATGAATAGGCCCGACTAAATCCTTGTATGGCTTCCTCTATTTCTCTATAAAAAGAAATATGACCAAGAGTGGTTCGAATGTATATAGAACGGGTTTCCTTTTTTCTATTTCCGACTATTAGATAGTGGGCATAAATCTCATGATAAGTCCCAAAAGATTCATATTGAACTTCAATCGGAACTTCTCTTGATCCAATGACGCGTTGATCTAGTTTCCATCGGAGCCACAAGGGACTGTTTAAACCGATTCGTTTCTGTCTATAAGCTCCCAGTGCATCATAGGAACTAGAAAAATAGGGTTCTTTATCTTTCATATAATTATTATTATTGTAGTTTATTTTTTTATTTGGATAGTTTCCACAACTATTATATCTATTTGCACAAATACCTCGACGATTTCCAATCGTTAATACATAAAGTCCGATAAGCATGTCTTGGGTTGGCACGCAAATAGGATCTCCAATAGCGGGAGACAGGAGATTCATATGAGAAAACATAAGTAAACGGGCTTCTGCTTGAGCTTCTAAGGATAAAGGTAGATGAACAGCCATTTGATCCCCATCAAAGTCCGCATTGAAACCCTTACACACTAATGGATGTAAACAAATAGTACGTCCCTCTACTAAAGTGGGTTGGAAGGCCTGTATGCCTAATCTATGCAGGGTAGGTGCTCTGTTCAACAGTACAGGATGCCCCTGCATAACTTCTTGAAGTATTTCCCATACAAGGGGTTCCTTTTCCCAAATTTTCCTTTTAGCAATCCTGACATTAGAAGTAGCACGTTTCGTGATTAGATCGCGAATTACAAATAGCTGAAAAAGCTTTATTGCTATCTCTAGAGGTAATCCACATTGATGTAATGAAAGCGAAGGACCCACAACAATGACAGAACGCCCCGAGTAATCGACCCGTTTCCCAAGCAGAGTCTCGCGAAACCTCCCCTCTTTACCCTCAATTACATCTGAAAGTGACTTGTATACTTTATTGTAACCATCCCTCGTCGGTTGCCCGCGAGACCCACTATCAAGAAGTGTATCCACGGCTTCTTGTACCAATTTTTCCTGGCACATTACTAAATCTGCTGGCGCTAATTCACTTCTTTTTAATAGATAGGCAAGGTTGTTGTTCCGACGGATAACTCTCTTATAAAGCTCATTAATATCCGAAGTCACTACTTTATCCCCAGACCTATAAACAATGGGTCTCAATTCGGGAGGAAGAACCGGTAATAAGCACAAAACCATCCATTCTGGTTCTACATTTGTTTGAATAAAATGTTTCGCCAATTGCATTCGTCTAATTAAAAAAACTTTTCTTATTCGTCTTTTTCTATCTTCCCATTCATCTCCACTATACCCCTCGTCTTCTAATTCCTTCCATTCAATCAAGGAATTCTCTATAATAATTCGCAAATCCAAATCTGCTAATTGTTCTCTAATAGCACCTGCTCCTGTCGCAATTTCCCGATTTCGAAATGTTGCAAAGCCTGGGGTAGAAAAAAAAGGAGAAATGCTCTGGTTACAGGATGAAATTTCATCTTCGAATAAACCTCGTAATCGTAAGAAAGTAGGTTTTTTAGCGCTGGGTCTAGCAAAAGAGAAATCGCCATATACTAGGCCTTCCAATTTCTTAAGGGGTTTATCTAAAAGATTCGCGATATAACTAGGAAGACCTTTCAAATACCACACATGAGTCACTGGACATGCGAGTTTGATGTATCCCATTTGATATCTTCGTATCCGAGAATCAACAAATTCTACCCCGCATTTTTGACAAAATCTTTCATCTTCGTTTTCAGCTACGCTCGCTCGAGAATTTCCACAAGCACAAATTCCGCTTTTTATGGGTCCAAAGATTCTTTCGCAAAACAATCCATCTTTTTCTGGTTTATCGGTTTTATAATGAAAAGTGGAGGGCCTTGTGACTTCTCCAACGACTTCCCCTTTAGGTAGGATTTTGTTAGCCCAAGCCTTTATTTGTTGAGGGGAAACGAGTTCAATTTGAAGTTGTTTATGTTTATATTGGTCAATCATAAAATAGAAATAAGAAAAGAATTTATATTTATTCTGATCAAACATCCTCCCTATTAACCTGAAAGTTCTTCTCAGATACAAGGAAATGGTTCAGTTCTAGAGCCAAAGATCGTAGTTCTCGAACGAGCACTCGAAAAGATTCTGGAGGATCCTCGTGATTAGGCACTCTTTTTCCCCAGATCGTAGCATTAAGTATTTCTTGGCGAGCTATAAGATGATCAGATTTATAAGTAAGTATCTCTTGTAAAATATGAGCAACACCAAATCCTTCTAAAGCCCAAACTTCCATTTCTCCTACTCGTTGTCCCCCTTGTTTGGCTCTTCCTCTAACGGGTTGTTGGGTAACAAGTGAGTAGGGCCCAGTAGAACGTCCATGGATTTTCTCATCAACTTGATGAATTAATTTTAAAATATAGGACTTCCCTATTAGAACAGGTTGTTCGAAGGGATCTCCTGTTCTTCCATCAAATATTCTGCTTTTTCCCGGGTACTCGGGTTCAAATACCCATGGATTTTTTGTTTGTTTACTGGCTTCATATAATTCCGAAAACACAAGTTTTCTTGAAGCCTCTTGCTCATATCTCTCATCAAAGGGTGCTATTCTATAATGTTTCTTTAGAAGATCCCCTGCTAATCCGAGCGAGCTTTCAAATATTTGTCCCACATTCATTCGTGAGGGTACTCCTAGGGGATTGAAGACCATATCAACAGGTGTTCCATCTTGCAAATAGGGCATATCTTGCCTAGGCAAAATTTTGGAAATGATCCCCTTATTCCCGTGTCTTCCTGCTACTTTATCTCCAACTTTGATTTCACGTTTCTGTAAAATATATACACGAACCATTATGTCGAGGGGGTCCCTCTGGATCCATTTCACATCGATAACGCGCCCTCTTCCACCTATAGGTAGTTTAAGAGAAGTTTCTTTTGAAGTGGATACCTCAAGACCAAAAATGGCCCGTAATAATCCAGCTTCCGCGATATATGAGGATTCGCTCGCTATCTGAGGCGTTAATTTACCTACTAAAATATCGCCTGTTTCTACCCAGGATCCCAACCTCACAACTCCATTTCTGTCCAAATTGCGGAGTAAATGTTCTTCTAGATGTGGTATTTCTTTAGTGATTTTTTCAGCGGAGCCTTGGCTTGTCGTATCCGTCTGAATTTCATATTTTCGGATGTGAAAAGAAGTATAAATATCCTCATATACCAAACGTTCGCTAATTAGTACTGCGTCTTCAAAATTGTAACCCTCCCACGGCATATAAGCTACTAAAACGTTTTTTCCTAAAGCAAGTTCCCCACCAACTGTAGCTGCTCCCTCCGCTAAAATTTGCCCTTTTTTAATGGATTTACCCCGGGGAACCTTAGGTTTTTGGTGCATACAAGTATTTTTGTTAGAGCGCCGATGGGCAACTAAAGGAATACTTATACTCTTCCCACTACTTGATAAAAGGATCTTGTGACTATCACTAGAAATGATCTTTCCCTCGCGTTCGGCTATAATAGAAACCCTCGAATCTAGAGCTGTTTGGCGTTCCAATCCAGTTCCAACAATGCACTTCTCGGACCGAGAAAGTGGAACTGCTTGGCGCTGCATATTAGAACTCATTAAAGCCCGATTCGCATCATTATGCTCAATAAAAGGAATGAGAGAACCTCCAATAGAAAAATATTGGAAAGGAAAAATACTTCTAACATGAATCTGTTCCCATGCAATAGTCAGGAATTCTTGACGGTATCTAGCTGGAACAACCTGTTCTTCCTGAATACCCTGATTCAAGGACAAAGAATTTCCTGCTGCTATCATATAATATTCATCTTTATTTGGTGATAAATAAACCACCTGTCTCTCTTTTTTTTCTTTTGCTTTCTCAGATATTTCATAAAACGGACTCTCTATAGATCCCCACCAGTGATCAATTCTCGCATGAATAGCTAAGGATCCAGTAAGTCCAACATTGATGCCTTCGGACGTGTCAATTGGACAAATACGCCCATAGTGACTCGGATGAATATCTCGGCTCCGAAAACTCGCAGTTCTCCCCGTCAATCCTCCAGGACCCAAACAACTCACTTTTCGCCCATGAACCGTTTGTGTCAATGGATTGGTTTGGTCAAAAACTTGAGATAAGGGATATGTGCCAAAAAAGGTCTCATAAGTAGTTATTAATAAAATCGAAGTTGAAGTTGGAGTTACCAAAGTTTGTGGAGTCGGTTTCGATTGACGTATGAATACTCTACGAATAGTTTTTTGAACCGCATGTTGTAAACGGCCAAGAGCCAGTCCGAATTGATCTTGTAACAGATCCGCAACCGAACGAATACGTTTATTTTTCAAGTGATTCATATCGTCATCGTCAAGTATACCCGTTCCAAATTTCATTCCAATCAAATGATCCGTAGCGGCCAATACATCTCGTGGTAACAAGAATGTATTGTTCTGAGGTATATTAAGATTCAGTCTCCGATTTATATTTCGTCGACCAATTCTTCCTAATTCACATTTTTGTTGAAAAAATTTCTTTTGTAATTCCTCACATAAGGACTCCGAAAATACCAGGTCCCCGCCTACACAAGCAAATTGTTGATAAAACTCCAAAATAGCTTTTTCTTTTGACTCAATCCTCTTTTTCTCCTTAGCATTCGGGAAAGACAAGAAAATTTCGGGGTAGGATACATTATCTAAAATTTCTTTTAGATTCGAACCCATAGCTGATGATAGAACTAAAATAGATATCTTTTGTTTTCTACTTACGCGAGCCCATATCCTTTCTTTTTTATCAATTGCTAATTCCGATCTTCCTCCCCAATCTGATATTATAGTCCCGGTGTATATAGAAATTCCCTTATGGTCTAATTCCGAGCGGTAGTAAATACCAGGACTTAGCAATATTTGATTGATCACAATTCGGTATATTCCATTTATTATAAAGGTTCCTAAGGAATTCATTATAGGAATGTTTCCAATAGAAACGGTTTGCTTTTGCACATCGAAACCAAAAATTAATCTCGCAGATACATATAATTCAGAAGAATAAGTGAGTGATTCATACACAGCATCCCTTTCTTTTATCGAGGGTTCTAGCAATTGATATCCTTTCGCAAATAATTGAAATGCAATTTCGTGCTCTGGATCTTTAATTGTTGGAAACTTCTCAAGTTCTTCTGCCAAGCCTTGATTAATGAACCTACAAAATCCCTCGAATTGGATCTGACTAAATCCGGGTATTGTGGACATTCCCTCATTTCCATTCCGAAGCATATTAATCTTAAGTTTCCTAATTTGTCGAAGAAAAATTCCATTATCAGCTCACTCTTTATCAATCCCTACGGATCAATCTAGCAATCATGGAATCTATATTCTGTTTACTGAATCACATGAAATTCTAGGGAACTCCACATACGTATTTCATATATGTATTTCATACATATGAATAAAGATAATTTTGACGAAAGTTTGACTTTGGCAGGGGTAGAGATGGAATTAAAATGAATTGATAAAAAAGTCCTAGAAAAAATTCTGCCACTTAAACTTTATGATATTCTAATCAGATTGGATAGCAAAAATTTCTCGTTTTATCTCCTTTCTATGAAAGAAATAAAGCCATAATAATTTATAAGCACTAGTTAGAATTTAGAATAGTACGCTTAGTTTTATTTTCAAAAAGAAATTGAAGGTTATTTTTTGTTTCGTAGTAATAGAATCGCTGAAAAATAAAGTATTTCGTTGTAGAATCCTAAAATAAAGTACTTACTTTTTTTAAGTACTTGCTAATTTAGTTATCTACCTATTCACATATCCTTTCTTTTATCGTAATTTCACCTGTGTGGGCCAATAAAAGAAGGCCAGGCCATAATCTATATCAGAGCAAATTTCTTCTTTTTATTCAAGATATTTAATGCAATGAAAAATTAAAGCATGATTCCCCGTAGGGGATTTGTACATGGGGAAGATCCATAGATAATGCTGTTCTGTTCGGACCTGGAGTTTACCTATATACAGATTAGGGAAGCTTTTATTCTATTTTATTATTATTATGCCATTAAAGGAGAGAATACCGATTTAAGAGTCGTTTACTACTGCAATTCAAAAAAATTATAGTTAATGGTTCCAATTTGTTCTGAATTTTACAGTCTGTGACTGGAAATCCACTTTTGCTTCTTTGTCATTTCAATAGAAAGAAAAGGGGTTTTAGTAAGAAAATATGGATGAATACTTGTTCTTTTCTCGATTTTAGATCGGATTTTTTGGCGGCATGGCCAAGTGGTAAGGCAGGGGACTGCAAATCCTTTATCCCCAGTTCAAATCTGGGTGCCGCCTGATCAATAAAATACTTAGGATTATAGTACTAAATCAAACTCAAAAATTTGGTATCCTCATAAGTTGGGAAAAGAGAGTAACTAGGTCTGGGGATACTGGATTTTGAAAATCCATACCATAGTTCTATTCTCAAAGGAGGCTTTGTTTTGGCGGCAGTGGCCCAAAGGGGGAGCTACCAACAGAGATGAGGTAGCGTTTCCTTATTCTTTTATTAATTTGAATTGATTCGGGAATTTAAAACTATGAGGCTAAGGTGTCATAAACCTTCGTATCCAAAGGTCCCTAAGGGGCATCTTTTTTTTTTTCAATCTAAGATTGAAGAAGGGACTTTGCGAAGAAATATAAAGACTTTCTAATTATCATACATTGTATTTATCATACATCTTACTATATATACTTCGTACATTTTATGCTACCTACATACAATAAAGTAAAGGCTACTGATTCTGTCGAGAATGAGATTGAATAGGTTGATCAAAACTCAATTTCGTAGTTATGGAGTGGATTCGTAGTTATGGAGTGGATAAGGTCTCCTCACTCTTTTATAGAAAGAGAAAGAGAGAAAGTGGGGCAGTAGGGTTTAGGTCAAAAATAAACATGGGTAAAGTAGGTATCCAATAAATATTTATCTATCCTAATTTTATGGTATATTTTTACGTCCTTTGTTTCTAAAAAAGTAACAAAAAGAAGAAAAAATCTCTCTATTCCCACGTCTTCTATTCAGGACATTCCCACACTCTTTCTTTTTTAAGGAAAAGCTATATGTATCATATATATACTTAATACTCCCCAATTCTATCAGAAATCATATAAGAATTTGATAGGAGTAAATTCCTTTAACAAATTCATCCATAGTCTTAGAGCAGAATTTTGACTCTGTACCCTTAATTCCACTATGATTATTGATCAATAGTAGAATAATTCCTTCATAGAAATAGGAGACATAATTTACATGGATATAGTAAGTCTCGCTTGGGCTGCTTTAATGGTAGTCTTTACATTTTCTCTTTCGCTAGTAGTATGGGGGAGAAGTGGACTCTAGGGATATTACTAATTGATTGAGTAGTCGAATTGTAGTATCGACTCTTTTCTTTAATTGATCATTTTATTTTGTATTAATCATTTTGCCAAACTTTATTTTTTCTCTCTTTCTTTAGTTTTGTTTCACTCTTGTAAAAAACTCTTTTAAGGAAGAGTTGTTCTATTTTACTATGTTTCATTCTACTATAATAGAAAGAATATAGAATAGAAAAAGTAATAAAAAGAATATAGAATAGAAAGAGTGATTATAGTAATTAAGAATTTCTACTAGAAGTGACGAGTAAAAATAAAGTTCTTTACATAAGAAAATTAGACTTTCTTACACGAAGCTATTCACAGCAGATTGCACATTTTACATTTATACTCTTTTCTTATTCTTAGAATTAGAAATTTTTTTTTCTTTTTTTTATTATAGTCTATTCTCGTATTATTTTTCTCCCCCTCCATGTCCATGGACTCTTTCGATGAAGAATTGTCTTCAATTTTTTTTATTTTGACTTGCTTGAAATTCAATCTACTAAATTTGAATTAGATTACTATTTCAATCTACTAATTTATTCTATGTAGATTCAAGATAATATAATAGAAAGAATCTAAAGTGTGGTAGAAAAAACTATATGTAGTTTTTTCTACCACACTTTAGGATTCCAACCAGATCCTTTCATTTAATACTTGGATTTTTATTTTTTTAATCCCTTTTTCATTTCTTCAATGATTAATTGGAATTCCAATTAATCGTTTTGACTGGCTGTTTTTACATAAATAATAAGTAAAAAGGCAGTAGGAACTAGAATGAACAATGCAGTAGCTATAAATGCGAGAATATTTACTTCCATAATTTCTTTATTTTATTTTTTTTTTTCACAATAACTCGGGATGTAATCCCATGGAGAGGAAAAGGAGGTATCCCTGTAAATTCAAGGGGAGGACTTACATTCTGATAATACTGAATCAATTCAATATTATGAATATAGGATCTATCAAATCAATTCATGGTTGATAGTAGAATAATATAACATAGGAGGATCCCTTATCCATACTAAGACCAAAATAGGTTTTTTGATTGGATTCGGAATCCCTCTATTTTTTATCCTTTTCTACTTTTGCTTTTCTATATATATGTATAGCCAAGAATCTTTCTTATCCAATTTCCCTTCCTTTATCTTTAAACATACACAAACAAAGTTGGAACTATAAAATGGAAGTGGTGTGGTTTAATCCCTAAAAAGGAATTAATTATATTAAATTCATTCTCTAACAATAAACGAATCCAATTTGTGTATGGATTGGATTCCGGTAAAATACCGTAACTCTATTCCTTAAGATAAGAGTCAAATAGGAAGTTAAGATGATGATGGTATCATCATATCATAAAAATAGAGTAATATCCTAAATTATACTAATCCACATATGATATGTACGTCTTTCCTTATCAAAAGGAAGTAGTTAAAAAAAATTCCTATACAGCTCTCTTTTTATTGAGAGCTATGAAATAAAAAAGTAAAGTAAGGGTTCTCCATAGATATTTGATCTTGTCTTCTGCCCCCCTTTTTTCAGGGCAATTCTTGATGAAAAAAGGAAAGATGAATTTTTCCATTTATTGAACCCTAGTTCGGGACTGACGGGGCTCGAACCCGCAGCTTCCGCCTTGACAGGGCGGTGCTCTAACCAATTGAACTACAATCCCTGTGGGGTGTATGGCATACCTATTCTTAAATAGGACCCTAAGAAAATTCGTCTGTCGTACTCTAAGAAATAGATGAATCATATACTACTACACCCACATAGGATATGTGGGTATAGTGAGAGTGGCATAACTAGTATTCCGCGATTTTTTATACCTAAAAACAACTGATAATCCACCTTTCAATAAGAAAAACTGTTTTCTTTGTAAGAAAAGAATCAGAAAGATATCGCTTAGAAATAAATTTTCCCTATCTTTTATTTTTATCCTTTATTTCTAAGCTAAGGATCAGATATTTTTTTCTTCCATAAAAAAAATGGATTTAGTTCATATTCACGAAGCCCTAGATTTTTGGGCCGAGCTGGATTTGAACCAGCGTAGACATATCGTCAACGAATTTACAGTCCGTCCCCATTAACCGCTCGGGCATCGACCCAGGAAGAATTTATTCTAGGGTTTTTGATAATCTATGATCAACCTCTTTTTATAATACTCCCTACCCCCAGGGGAAGTCGAATCCCCGCTGCCTCCTTGAAAGAGAGATGTCCTGAACCACTAGACGATAGGGGCATCACTAGACGATAGTGCTATATAGAACCACTCGTCGTTATACTATAATGATAGTATGAGCAGTTTTTTGGAATTGTCAATATACTCGAATCGAAGAGTATAAATAGATCAAAGCAAAGAGTCTTTCCTACTTTTCTGTTATGCTTTCATAGGAGTTTTTTTTGTTGATGGTTAGGTTAATTCACGGATCATCCCTGCTTTTTAGGGAAATTCCTTTTACTTTTAAAGGATAAGGATTCTAGATTAGTTCAGTACAGATATTGATTTGATTGCTCTAACAGGAAAAAGAGTCCAAGTTCATTTATTTTTTGCAATTTAAACTCTGTGCTTCGTTTAGTGTTCAGACCAAAAATAAGGGCATCTCATACTAAACGAAGTCATAAAATTCAATAAAAAACAGAGACATAAAAAAAAAGAAAAAAAGTGAATCAATTTAGTAGAAAAGTAGTCTATCGGATTCGAACCGATGACTTTGATCTTGCCGCGACATTACTCTACCACTAAGGGAAAAGCCCTTTATCGGATTTGAACCGATGACTTATGCCTTACCATGGCATTACTCTACCACTGAGTTAAAAGGGCTTTTTATTCAAAATTATTAAAAAATTAGCCACTTTCATTTACCATTATAGATCTACTGCATAATGTATATAATATATGTATGTATAGATATATATGTAGAGATTTTATTTTCTATATTGAGATATAGAAGTTTATTCATGGTGAGGTTCAAAAAGGCCAAAGGGGCAATAAGAACTGCAGTTAAAAAAATGATAGACTTTTTTTTTATCTTTAGCCTAGCCTATTCACTTTTCACGTGCTCAGAATGTTCTGCAGAATTAGGACTTTTTTCTTCTATTACCTGGTCTTATGATGAGAACTTTCTCCATTTATGTTTTATTTCCCTTAATTTTAATTGGGGAGTATAAAGGAATTCGCCCTCTTCATATACCCATATGGCTGGGTATTGTATTAATTTTCATCTTATCTGTTTTGGTGCGAGATTGAAACAATTTTTCACAGGCATTCCTTGGAAAACCTTCGAGTTCAAAACTTTTCAATTTTTCAGTTTTGGACGGATTTGTTGCAGCAATTTTCAACGGGTACCCGTTGAAAAAAAAAGTACTTGAATATTATCCAAAAGGTGTATTTTGAACAAACTATATTGGAGTTTTATCAACAATTTTATTATAAAAGTGGGCAGTCGAATTTATACTGCAGAGTATAAAAATTATTCTACAGCTTGCCTAACAAAAAAGAAAAGAAAGGGATTGATGGGTACTGTCACCTATAGATCTCTTAGTGTATATTGTAGGAATAATCAAACTATAAAATACGAAGAATACGGTCCTAATTGAAATGCATACATTTGGTTCATACGCTAGTGGAATGCTAAGAAGAGATTTCTTTTACAGATTAGAGAGAGGACGTCTAAATCCAAAATTAAAGGCCTGCGATTGAAGTACCAACTGCTCGGTTTTCTACGTAGGTGGGATTAGCCTCTTCCTCAAATGGCTACCCTTGACAAAGGGTAGTGTTGGTATCATAATCTACATGTAGCGGGTATAGTTTAGTGGTAAAAGTGTGATTCGTTCTATTAATAACTGAATATGAATAGATATACTTAAGGGATCCTTAAGTTTTTTTTTATTCATATTCTGATGAAAACTTTAGTTCTTGTAAAGGATTTAATCCTTTTCCTCTCAATAGCATATTGAGGAAGAATATACATTCTCGCGATTAGTATCCAAAGACTAATTAAATTTGCATGCAAAATACAAATTTGATTATGAGTACAGAGGCGCGAAGCACAATTTTGCATTGGATTAAGTATTCCAATTGAATAAATATGAGTAAAGGATCTATGGATGAAGATACAAAAAAGTTTATTTCCAATCGTAACTAAATCTTCTTTTAGTTAAAAAAGAAATGGAAGCCCAATAGCTAAATAGCTAAAAAACGATAGTTTTGGTTTACTAGAACCATCAGGATATTGTTTCAGCTCGGTGGAAACCCAACTCTTTTCCTCAGGATCTCTTGAATAAAATTAGGGAACGAAGTAAGTAGATTAGATAGATATTTAGGAGAATTTCTATCTCCTACTCTATAAGGATCATCTAGAAAGCGGAGAGCTTTGGTTCCATTCAGACAGAAAAGCTAACATAGATGTTAAGTGGTGAGAATAGCCATAAAGGAGCCGAATGAAATAAAAATTTCATGTTCGGTTTTGAATTAGAGACGTTAAAAATAATCAACCAGCGTCGACTATAACCCCTAGCCTTCCAAGCTAACGATGCGGGTTCGATTCCCGCTACCCGCTCTTTTTTGTATAAAAAGAAAAGACTATTCTATTTGTCTAGACATAGTAGAGACTTGTATTCAACCTTTTTCATCCACCTGTTTTTGGCCCTACAGAGCGGAGTAGAGCAGTTTGGTAGCTCACGAGGCTCATAACCTTGAGGTCACGGGTTCGATTCCCGTCTCCGCACTTAGCAGTCCATATAAATAAATGGACTATTCTATTTGTATAGATATGGTAGATTGTATAGATATGGTAGAGGGCTATATCCAA